TGTGATAATTATTGTACTTGTGATAATTATTATACTTGTGATAATTATTATACTTGTGATAGTTATTATACTTGTGATAGTTATTATACTTGTGATAATTATTGTACTTGTGATAATTATTATACTTGTGATAATTATTATATTTGTGATAGATATTATATTAGGGGGGTTTATAATATCTGTATATTACAGTATATTTTTTATGGTACATAATTCATGTTTTATCTCATGATATGTAAGTATACATATATCAGTATATAGATAACTGATAACTTGAATTATTATTATAAACTTGTGAATCTACGGGGACAGTGGGGGGAGATATATGTAAGGGATAATATGTCTATCCTGCGCCTATTATGCTTAATACTAACATTAAAATAAAAGTAATTTGGAGCTAATTTATTGTTCTAAAGTTTTACATTATCATTTATTGTTTAGAGTCGGGGGATTTTAAATAATTCTTGATATTTAGTATAACTGGGGTATGCCGGAGGTATCTGGGAGGATATAGATATGTAACTATTTGATCTTACGGGAGGATAAATAATATATAACTACAGAGATAATTATTACCTTAATATGATAACATAAATAATATAAATTTACTATAAAGTAAATTGTGTCATAGACAGATTTATAGCGAATTATTATATGAGCCAGATAATGTATTCCAATCATATGTTATATAACATATGGAACCATCTCATGATATGTAAGTATACATATATCAGTATATAGATAACTGATAACTTGAATTATTATTATAAACTTGTGAATCTACGGGGACAGTGGGGGGAGATATATGTAAGGGATAATATGTCTATCCTGCGCCTATTATGCTTAATACTAACATTAAAATAAAAGTAATTTGATTCTGGTTAGGTTAATTGATTAGTAGATAGTTTTTACATGTAAGTTTTGGCGAGATTGTGAAATATATCTTAATGGTGTATTTTATTAATTTAATTATACGCAGTTTTTATTTTTAATGTTATTTATTAATATATGATTTATTTATTTTACTTAATAACTAGTTAAGATTGTGCCAGCAACTGCGGTTACACATTCAGTTAGAGTTAATTTTTTTGAGTGATTAGTATTAAAATTTAAAATACATGATTGTTATTTTGGCATTATTTAGTTACAATTTAAGGTGAAATTTATTTGTAGTTATATAATTTTGTTTGGTTATTTAATTATATGAAACTCTTGGTTTAGACTAGGATTAGATACCCTATTATTGAGAGTGTAAAATTTTTGCTTATATTATTATTAGTTTTGATCTTTAAATTAAAAGAATTTGACGGTAATTATATCATTTCAGAGGAACCTGTCCTGTAATCGATAATCCACGTTAAATTTTACCTTGATTAAATATATTGTTTGTATATCTCTGTCTATTGAATGTTTTATGAGAAGTTTATTTTCGATGGTGTTTTGTTAATTTTATGTCAGGTCAAGGTGCAGCTATATTAAGGGTAGAGATGGGTTACATTAATGTTTGGAATTATGGATTCTTATTTTTATTGATAAGATGAAATAGGATTTGATTGTAATATTTATTATATTTTAATTATGATATTTGCTCTGTATTAAGTACACATCGCCCGTCGCTCTCATTGTTTAAGATGAGATAAGTCGTAACAAAGTAGGCCTATCGGAAGGTGGGCCTGGAATTATTTCAGATTATGCTTAGGGCTATCTATTGTTTACATTAATAGTATATTTGTGCGATTCAAATTAATCTGATTTTTATTTATTTAATTTATTTTTTATTTATGTTATCATATTAGAAATAACTTTTTGTATTAGTATAATTTTATTGAATTTTATTATTTATATATATTTATAGTTAAGTATTACTGTGAAGGATTTATTATTGTTAAATTTATAAGTAGAATTTGTTTTTTGTACCTTTTGCATCAGGGTTTATTAAAATATCTTATATATCTATATCTTTCCCGAAATTATAAGAGATATTCTCGTTTGTTGTTTATTGTGATAAAAATATCAATAAAATGAGTTAAATAGGGGAGATATTCTATTCAATTGTAAATATCTGGTTCTTTGATAAATGAATTTAATTCAGAATTGATTAATTTTATTATATAACTTTATTTATTATAAATTCAATCAATTTAATATTATGGGGGATTAGCTCTTTAATGTTTTTATAGTTTATAATAATAATATTTAGGTTTTGTAGGATTAGAAATGTTCTTCAATTATTTTGTTATAATTATATTTAGGGTCACAATAATTTATTTTATTAATTTACACTTAAATTATTATCAAAGTTTTCAATTTAATTTTTTAATTGAAGTAATTATGATAGAATTAGTAATTTTTTTTAATTTGCATATAGTAACTCGGCAAATTTGAATCTTACCTGTTTATCAAAAACATGTCCTATAGTTTATTTATTTTAGGTCTAACCTGCTCAATGATTATATCAATAATTAAATAGCCGCAGTATTTTGACTGTGCAAAGGTAGCATAATCATTTGTCTTTTAATTGGGGGCTTGTATGAATGGTTTGATAAGGGTTCATCTTTCTTTATGTAAATTTAATGAATTTAATTTTTGGGTTAAAAAGCTCAAATCTATTTATGGGACGAGAAGACCCTATAGAAATTTATTCTCTTGATAATATTAATTATTATTATTTGTGAAGTTTTTATTTTAGGGGGAGTTTTGTTGGGGCGACATGAAGATTAAAATAACTCTTTATTTATATATTATTTATTGATTTATATATTTATTGATCCTTTATTATGGATTATAAGATTAATTTACCTTAGGGATAACAGCGTAATTTCCTTGGAGAGTTCATATTGATAGGGGAGTTTGCGACCTCGATGTTGGATTAAAATAAGTTTTAAGTGCAGCAGCTTAATTACTGGGTCTGTTCGACCCTTAATTTTTTACATGATCTGAGTTCAGACCGGCGTGAGCCAGGTCGGTTTCTATCTATAATTTAATTGTATCATATTTTAGTACGAAAGGACCAATTATGACAATTATTATTGTTAAAATTATTATGATTGCTATTAATACTATTTTGGCAGATTAGTGCGTTAAATTTAGAATTTATTTATGTAATAATAATTACAAATAGTAATGTTTATTATTTCTTATTTAGTTATTTTAATTTTTATTTTAATTTCTGTTGCTTTTGTTACTCTTCTTGAGCGTAAGGTTTTGGGTTATATTCAGTTGCGTAAAGGTCCTAATAGGGTTGGATTTATGGGGCTTTTACAGCCTTTTTCTGATGGGTTAAAGCTCTTTTTTAGGGAGCAGTCTTATTTATATAAATCTAATATATTTATTTATAATTTGTCACCTGTTTTTATACTGTCTTTATCTTTCTTGATGTGGTCTTTATATCCTATATTAGTTAATGTTTATAGTTTCAATTTTGGTGTTCTGTTTTTTATGTGTTGTACTGGTATAGGGGTTTATGGTGTCATGATATGTGGCTGATCTTCTAATTCTAATTATGCCTTGTTAGGGGGTCTTCGTTCGGTTGCTCAAACTATTTCTTATGAAATTAGTATATCTTTTATTATGCTATCGTTTATTATTTTTGTATATAGATTTAATCTTATTGATTTTATAAATTATCAAAAGTATAGATGATTTATATTTTTCTCTTTTCCTTTATTTTTTTGTTGACTTTCTTCTTGTTTGGCAGAGACCAATCGTTCTCCTTTTGATTTTGCTGAGGGAGAGAGTGAATTGGTTAGTGGATTTAATGTTGAATATAGAGGAGGGCTATTTGCTTTTATTTTTCTTTCTGAGTATATAAATATTATTTTTATGAGAATGTTGACTATTGTAATGTTTATGGGTTGTGATGTTTGATCTATTATGTTTTATTTTAAGGTTGTCCTTATTATTTTTTGGTTTATTTGGGTTCGAGGGGTTCTTCCTCGATTCCGTTATGATAAATTAATATATCTTACTTGAAAGCTGTTTTTGCCTTTATCCTTGAATTATTTTTTATTTTTTTTTGGGCTGTTATGTTTAATACTTAATGATTAAATTCATTGATTTAAGTGAAGTCAACGAAAGATTTTAACTTTCAATATTATACTTTCAAGGTATAAGGTTGCCTATGAACTTATTGACTAATAATATAGTGTATAATTATTGTATTATTTTATCCCATATTTTTATTGTTAGGGGGGAAATTATGAAATATCTAAAGTATGTGACTGTTAAGATTTGTCCTGTGATGATAAATGTCCCTTCTGCGGGTCGTGCTCCAATTCAGGTTAATAAAAGTATTATAGTTACAAATCTTCAAAATAGTATTTTATTTATGGGGTAAAATTTGTTTCCTTGGAATTTTCCCTTATTTGTTATTATAGGTAAGATGATAATAAGGATTGATGCTACTATTGCGATTACACCTCCTAATTTGTTAGGGATTGATCGGAGAATGGCGTATGCAAATAGGAAATATCACTCTGGTTGAATGTGTACTGGGGTTACTAGAGGGTTTGCTGGGATAAAGTTTTCTGGGTCTCCTAATATTCGGGGTTCTAATAAAATTAATATGGAGAATACTAATAATGTAATTATTATTCCTATAATGTCTTTGATGGAGAAATAAGGGTGAAATGGTCTCTTGTCATAGTTTCTGTTTAGACCTATAGGGTTATTTCTGCCTGTTTGATGTAGGAAAAGGAGGTGAATTATTACTATTGCAGCGATTATGAATGGTAGTATAAAGTGCAGGGTGAAAAATCGGGTTAATGTTGCATTATCTACTGAGAACCCTCCTCATAGTCATTTGACTAGAGTGTCTCCTAAATAGGGAACTGATGAAAGAAGATTTGTAATTACTGTGGCACCTCAAAGTGATATTTGACCTCACGGTAGGACGTATCCTAGGAATGCTGTTCCCATAATTATGAATAGTAAAATTACTCCTACTATTCATGTTATGTGTAGTTTATATGACCCATAATATAGTCCTCGTCCTACATGTAGGTATAAACATATGAAAAATAAGGAGGCTCCGTTTGCGTGGGTGTGGCGGATGAGTCACCCGTTGTTGACATCTCGGCAAATGTGAACTACTCTATTAAAGGCTATTTCAATGTTTGCTGTGTAGTGTATTGCCAGGAAAATTCCTCTTATTAATTGGATTATTAAGCATATTCCTAATAGTGATCCAAAGTTTCATCATACGGTGATGTTAGATGGTGTTGGGAGGTCAATTAATGATCTATTAATAATTTTTAATATTGGATGGGTTTTTCGTACTGGTCTTTTCATAAATTTTTATTCGTAAGGGTCCTTCTTTGATGTTAGCAATTCTGGATACTACAATTATGGTAAATAATAGGAAAATGATTATTAATATTGTTATATATGCTGTTGTAGTGTTGAATATTTTTGATAATGTTCTAATTTCTTGTCATGGTTGGTATGAATTAACATTATTAGTTCTTAAGGATCAAATAGTCACATAAATAATTATGGATATAATTATGATTTTAATGGAGGGCTTAAATTTTTCATTTGATGCAATTCTGGCTATGTAAATGAATAGAACCAGGGCTCCTCTTAATATGATAATTGTGATAATATATGAAAATATAAATGTTTTAACTATTATTCCCGTAATAATTGCGACGGTGATGGTTTGTATGATCAGGATTAATCCTATTCTTAGGGGGTGATTTATAAATATTATTGTAATTGATAGCGTTGTTATTAATGATAATATTGCGCAGAACAACCAGTAAATAGTTTATTTAAAATATTAATTTTGGAGATTAATGAAAGGTATTATTATCTTTTACTGAAGTTTTAAAGGTTGGTTAACCTATCTATGATTTACAAGATCATAATTTTGATTTAAACTATTAAAACTTATTTTGAGAGTCTTAAATCTGTCTTTGGTTTTTATGTTATGTAGCTCTTTAGTTTTCTGTCTTAGTCATAAGCATATTCTTTTGGCTCTGTTAAGTTTAGAATTTATAGTTCTCTCTGTTTATTTAGTGTTGTATATGTATTTATCAATAACTGGTTATGAACTCTATTTTTCTATAATTTTTTTGATTTTTTCTGTGTGTGAGGGTGCTTTAGGCCTTTCCATTTTAGTTAATTTTGTCCGTACTTCTGGTAATGATTATTTAACTAGAATTTCTGTCTTATCATGATAAAGTTTATTATTTGTCTGGTTTTTTTGACCCCCCTTTTGAGTTGTTTTTGACTTTTTATGTTTTCTGTTATGTTTGTCACTTTTATTTTTATTTACATGTCTAATGCTTTTAATTTTTCTTCGGTTTGTAGTGGTCTTTTTGGGGTTGATTTAATTTCTTATAGATTGATTGGTTTAACTGGGTGAATTATTTTTTTAATGGTTTTAGCTAGTTACAGGGTCTATTTTTATAATAATAATTCAAGCGAATTCTTGTTTGTAGTTTTATTTCTTTACTTTAGCTTATTTTTAACTTTTAGATGTGATAATTTATTTATATTCTATGTTTTTTTTGAGGTTTCAATTGTTCCGACTTTATTTTTGATCTTTGGTTGAGGCTATCAGCCTGAGCGTTTAACTGCTGGTTATTATCTCTTATTTTATACTTTATTTGCCTCCCTTCCTTTACTTTTGGGATTATTTTATGTTTCGGGGGATTCGTTTACTTTTTCTTTCTATTTGGTAAATACCCCTATGAATTTTTACTTGAATATTGTTTTAATTTTTGCCTTTTTAGTGAGGATACCTATATTGTTTGTTCATTTTTGATTGCCTAAAGCTCATGTTGAGGCTCCTGTTTCAGGTTCTATAATTTTGGCAGCTATTCTTTTGAAACTAGGGGGTTATGGTTTATATCGTGTATTTTTTTTTGGCTATGATTTTTTTGTGAATTATTCTTATGTATTTGTTATTATTGGTCTTTTTTCATCTGTTATAGTGGGTCTTTTGTGTTTGTATCAGGTTGATATTAAGTCTCTAATTGCTTATTCTTCAGTTGCTCATATAGGTCTTGTGATCTGTGGCATTATAACTTGTAATATTTATGGTTATATTGGTTCTTTTGTATTGATTCTGGGTCATGCTTTTTGCTCTTCTGCTCTGTTTTGTTTAGCTAATATTCTTTATGAACGTACTCATAGCCGGAGATTATTTATTAATAAGGGTATATTAAGTTTTATACCAGGTTTATCTTTATTTTGGTTTCTTTTATGTAGCAATAATATAGCTGCTCCTCCTTCTTTAAATTTATTGGGTGAAATTTTTATTATTAATAGTGTTATGGGTTGAAGTTATATATTATTTATCCTACTTATGCTGGGATCTTTCCTTTCTTGTTGTTATAGAATTTATCTTTATTCTTTAGTTAATCACGGTTCTTTTTATAATGGTGTTACATATCTGTATCCTATCAGTTTACGTGAATATTTATTGGGTATTTTTCATTGAGGTCCCTTAAATTTTTTGATTCTAAATTTTTCTATATTTTCTTATATTATTTAATGGGTTTAAATAGTTTATAATAAGAATTATAATTTGTGGTATTATAGGAGTAAAAGTTTAATTACTTTAGACCCGTGTTTATTTTCTGTTTTTATAGTCTCTGGAGATTATTTTTATTTTTAAGAGGCTCTTTAATATTTTTAGTTGGCTTTTGTTTTGTTATAAATGATTCTTCTTTCTTTCTTGATTGGGAGGTTTTTTCTTTAAATTCAATTTCAATTTATATGACATTTTTTTTTGATTGAATTACATTAATGTTCATGGGTTGTGTATTTTATATTTCTTCTATAGTTGTTTTTTATAGAAGTTCTTATATATCCGCGGATATTTTTAAATTACGGTTTTTAATTTTAGTTCTTCTTTTTATTATATCCATAATGTTATTAATTATTAGTCCTAATCTTGTTAGAATTTTGTTGGGTTGAGATGGTCTGGGGTTAGTGTCTTATTGTCTAGTAATTTATTTCCAGAATATAAAATCTTATAATGCAGGCATGTTAACTATTCTAGTCAACCGTGTTGGTGACGTTGCTATTCTTGTTTCTATTGCTTGGTTATTGAATTCTGGGGGTTATAACTTCTTTTTTTCTTTTTATTATTTCCTTGATTATGGGGGTTGAATTTATCTTTTAATTGTTTTAGCGGCTTTTACTAAAAGTGCTCAGATTCCTTTTTCTTCTTGGCTTCCCGCAGCTATAGCTGCCCCTACTCCTGTTTCAGCTCTTGTTCATTCTTCTACTTTGGTTACTGCGGGGGTTTATTTATTAATTCGATTTAGACATTTGCTAGAGGGGTTTGACACTTCTTGATTATTATGGATTTCCTGTTTAACTATGTTTATAGCTGGTCTGGGGGCTAATTTTGAGTTTGATTTGAAAAAGGTCATTGCGCTTTCTACTTTAAGACAGTTGGGGTTTATGATAAGAATCTTATTTATGGGGTACCCTAATGTTTCTTTTTTTCATCTGGTATCTCATGCTTTTTTTAAGGCTTTATTGTTTTTATGTGCTGGTATAATAATTCATGCTATGAGTGATTCTCAGGATATTCGGCATATGGGGGGAATTTCTTTTTCTATGCCTTACACTTGCGCTTGTTTTTGTATTTCTAATTTTTCTTTAGGAGGCTTACCTTTTTTATCTGGTTTTTATAGAAAGGACTTGATTTTAGAGTATATGACTTTAGGGGGTTCAAATATGTTTGTTTATATTATTTTTTTCTTTTCAGTTGGTTTAACTATGTGCTATACTTTACGTTTAGTTTATTACTGTTTTGGTAATTATAGAGGTTTATCTTCTTGCCAATCATATTTTGAGGACCCTACAATAATGTTTTCAATAGTTCTTTTAACTATTATGTCAATTGTTTTTGGTAGCTTATTTAGTTGAGTATCTTTACCTTATCTAGATTTTATGCTGTTCCCTATTGAGTGTAAATTGCTTCCTTTAGTGGTTGTACTATTGGGAGGGCTTATTGGTTATCAGATTTCATTGTTGAGCCTTTCTGATTTTAAGCTGGGTACATCTTACGTTTTAATATTTAATTTTTTAGGGAGCATATGGTTTTTACCCTCCTTTTTCTCTCATGTAAATACGCCTGTTTTAGGGATTTCTTATGATTATTATAAGGTAATGGATGGGGGCTGATGTGAATATTTAGTTTCTAAATCTCCTCTTTTATTTTTTTCTTATCTAAGAAAGTTTTTAATTTCATATCAAGTTAATAATGTGAAGGTATATTTACTGGGGTTCCTTTTCTGATTACTATTTATTGTTTTTATTCTTATTTAGCTTAAGTAGCTTAAATTAAAAGCCTAATATTGAAGATATTATTATGGGGTTATACCCCTTGAGCATTCATAAAGGACTCCTTATTTCTTCATTGAAAATGAAGTGTTTTATTAAATTTATAAACTATATGAATGGGTTTGTGTTGTTAAGGGGATAAACGGAATTTAACCGCTTTAAAAGATAGTTAGCAGCTTCTTTTAGATCTTCGGTCCCCTTTAATTGGACTAATATTCTAGTCAGTGTACCCATTAACAATGGGGGCCTCTATTTTGGCTTCAATTAAGTGTGTTAGATAAGGAGCTGTGGGCTCTAAGTTTTAGGTCGAAGCTAAATGTAATTTTTACTTCATTATCTGTGAGGAGGGTCATAATAATGTTGACATCTTTTAATTGCAAATTAAATGTTATTTGTAACTACATCCCCATTCTGCTCATTCTAGTATTCCATTTTTTCATTCATGATATAGACCTAATAGTAGGATCATTATAAATGATGCAATTGTTAGTACTCATTTTCCGGTTATTGTTCATTTTATGGTGATAATGATGGGCAGGATAAGGGCAATTTCAATATCAAAGATTAAGAATAGAACTGCTAAAAGGAAGAATTGGATTGAAAAGGGGGTTCGTGCTGATTTGATTGGATCAAATCCACATTCAAATGGGGATATTTTTTCTCGATCTATAATTCTTTTTGCGGAGATGATCTTGTATGCTGTTGTTATTAATAATGTGATTGTTAAGGCTGTAATTATGGACAATAAAATTGTTATAATTATCTTTTCTCTGTAATGGAGATCTTTTGATTGGAAGTCAAATATATTGTTATACTAAAAAGATATCTGCCTCATCAGTAAATTGAGATGTATAGGAATAATCATACTACGTCTACGAAGTGTCAGTATCATGTGGCTGCTTCAAATCCTATATGATGCTTATTAGAAAAGTGATATTTTATATGTCGTCCTAAACATACTGCCAGAAATGTTGTTCCAATAATTACGTGGATACCGTGGAATCCTGTAGCTATGAAGAATCTTGATCCATATACTGAATCTGAAATACAGAATCTTGATTCTAGGTATTCAAATGCTTGTAATGCTGTGAAGTATAGTCCTAGTGCTACTGTTATAGCTAATCTAGTTGTTACTTGGTTAAATTTTCTTTCTATTATGCTGTGATGTGCTCATGTTACTGTAATTCCTGAACATAATAGGATTATTGTATTTATAAGGGGGATTTCTATAGGGTTGAATGTCTTGATCCCCTTAGGTGGTCAGGTTATTCCTAATTCTACAGTGGGGGATAATCTTCTGTGGAAAAATCCTCAGAAGAATGAAATGAAGAAGAATACTTCAGAAATGATGAATAAAATTATCCCTAATTTCAATCCTTCAATTACTTTGATGGTGTGCTTGCCTTGGAACGTTGATTCCCGAATGATATCTCGTCATCACTGATATATAGTTAGGGATAGAATGATTATTCCCAGTCAGAAGAGGTATATTTCATTTTTGTGGAACCATAAAACTATTCCTGATGTAGTTGTTATTGCCCCGATTGCCCCGGTTAATGGTCATGGACTGTGATCAACTAAGTGATAAGGGTGGTTTCAGTGTGTTTTCATAGATTACTTCTCTAGCGTATAATGTTCTTAATACTGAAAATACATATGCTTGAATTACTGCTACTGCGGTTTCAAATATCATAAGTATTATTTGTACCATTATGATTAGTGGGATAATAATGTTTCTTACTGTTATTGTATTGTTGCCCAGGAGTCTTATTAGTAAATGGCCTGCGATTATGTTTGCAGTTAGTCGTACTGCTAATCTCCCTGGTCGGATGATGTTTCTAATAGTTTCAATTATTACTATGAAGGGTATTAGAACTGCCGGAGTACCTGATGGTACTAAATGTGTAAATATCTTATTGGTTTTGTTAATTCACCCAAATAATATTGTTCTTATTCATAGGGGTAGGGCTAGTGTTATGGAAAATACTAAATGTCTAGATCTTGTGAAAATGTAGGGCAATAGCCCTATAATATTATTAACAAAAATGCATGTGAACATGGTAATTATTAATAGTGTTATACCCTTTGATTCTTGTCCTAGGAGGAGCTTAAATTCTTCGTGAAGTTTTTTGTTAACTATGGATGTAATTGAATTTAATCGATTAGGTAGAACTCAGTATATTATGGGGATTAATATAAATCTAGTTAAAGATCTTATTCAATTTATTGATATTTTTATGCTTGTGGCTGGATCAAATGTTCTAAATAAGTTTGTTATCATTTTCAATTTATTTGTTTAAATGGCTTTTTATCCCCGGGCTTTTCCCCTCTTGTTTTAATGTACGGGTTATGGTAAATAATGATTATTATTATGATTATTATTATTGAGAATAGGATAAAAAGATATTCTCATCATAAAGGTGCTATTTGTGGTATGGGAGAAATATTTATTTAATATCTTTAACTTGACAAGTTAATGTTTTAGTTTAGTTTAAAACTAATTTCTCCATTAAGAGTATGTTTCAATTTACTATGATTTGGTTTAAGAGACCAACGCTTAAAAATTTCAGCCACTTAATGATTGTAAGTTTATTCATTTAATGAAGTTCTTAATTCTGATTCTTTCTAGTACAATTGGTATAAATGAGTGGTTAGCTCCACAGATTTCTGAGCATTGGCCATATATGATGCCGGGGCGGTTTATGTTTATGGATCCTTGATTTAGTCGGCCTGGTACGGCGTCGATCTTGATTCCTAATCTAGGTACAGCTCATGAGTGTAGTACATCTGCTGCAGTAACTAATACTCGGATCTGAGAATTTATTGGCAGGATTGTTCGGTTATCGACGTCTAGTAATCGAAATTCATTATTTGAAGTTTCGTTAATGGGTTTTATATATGAATCGAATTCAATATTCTTAAAATCTGAATATTCATATCTTCAATATCATTGATGCCCAATAATTTTTAATGTTATTATAGGGTTATTGATTTCGTCAATTATGTATAATAGGCGAAGGGATGGGAGGGCAATGAAGATTAAGGTAATAGCTGGCATTATTGTTCAGATTAGTTCAATAGTTTGCCCTTCTATTAAGTATCGATTAATTAGCTTATTTTTTATTATGGAGATTATGATGTATGCTACTATTACTGTAATTATGGTTAAGATTATTATTGTGTTGTCGTGGAAGAATCTTAATTGTTCTATTAATGATGAGTTGGCGTCTTGTAATGATAAGTTACCTCATGTTGCTATTTCTAATAAAAGATTTAGGATCTTTGTATATGAATCTTAAATTCATTGCACTGTTCTGCCATATTAGATTTATAAGTTTAATATAGGTATTTCATTATATGAGTGTTCTGCTGGGGGTAATTTTTGTATTCATTCGATTCTTGATGTTATATTTTCTGTGAATGTTACTCTCCGTGTTGATGCCATTCTTTCTCATAAAATTATCAGGAATATAATAATTCTAATAACGGATATTGTTGATCCAATTGATGAGATTATGTTTCAACTTGTATATCTATCTGGATAATCTGAGTATCGTCGTGGTATTCCTCTTAGTCCTAGGAAGTGTTGAGGGAAGAATGTGATGTTAACCCCTAAGAATATGGTGAAGAATTGGATCTTTAATCATTTGGGGTTTATTGTTATACCTGTAAATAGGGGATATCATTGAATGAATCTTCCTATGATAGCAAATACTGCTCCTATAGATAGTACGTAATGGAAATGTGCTACTACATAATATGTGTCGTGGAGAATGATGTCAATTGATGAATTGGCTAGGATCACACCTGTAAGACCCCCAATTGTGAATAGGAACACAAATCCCAGGGCTCATAGGGTTGCAGGTGAATAATTTATTTTTATCCCGTGGAGGGTTGCTAATCAACTAAAAATTTTAATCCCTGTTGGAACTGCAATGATTATTGTAGCTGAGGTAAAGTATGCACGGGTGTCTACGTCTATTCCTACTGTAAATATGTGATGTGCTCATACAATAAATCCTAATAATCCAATTGTTATTATTGCATAAATTATTCCTAGGGATCCAAAAGCTTCATTTTTCCCTCTTTCTTGTCTAATAATATGGGAGATTAAACCAAATCCTGGTAGAATTAAAATGTATACTTCGGGGTGCCCAAAGAATCAAAATAGGTGTTGGTATAAAATAGGGTCACCTCCTCCCGAAGGGTCAAAGAAGGTTGTATTGAAGTTTCGATCTGTCAGTAATATTGTAATAGCTCCTGCTAATACTGGTAATGATAGTAGTAGAAGTAGAGCTGTAATACCTACTGATCATACGAATAATGGAATGCGTTCAGGGGATATTCCGGCAGGTCGTATGTTAATGATAGTTGAGATAAAGTTAACGGCCCCTAGAATTGAGGAAACTCCTGCTAGGTGTAATGAGAAGATTGCTAAATCTACTGATGCCCCTCTGTGGGAAATGTTTCTTGATAGAGGCGGGTATACTGTTCAGCCAGTTCCAGCTCCTATTTCTACGATTGATCTTATTATTAATAATGTAAGTGATGGGGGTAGTAGTCAAAATCTTATATTATTTATTCGTGGGAATGCTATATCAGGGGCTCCAATTATTAATGGTACTAATCAGTTTCCAAATCCTCCAATTATGATTGGTATTACTATAAAGAAAATTATTACGAATGCGTGGGCTGTGACGATTACATTATAAATTTGATCATCTCCAATGAATCTGCCTGGTTGTCCTAATTCAATTCGGATAATTCATCTTATTGCGGTGCCTACTATACCTGCCCATATTCCAAATATGAAGTAAAGTGTACCAATATCTTTGTGATTAGTTGAATAAAGTCATTTGTTCAATAGATAAAGTGGCTGAAATTTTTAGGTAATAAATTGTAAATTTATTTATGGTTAATAACCCTTTATCATTAGGCTTTATAGTCAAAATTATGATTTTAGACTGCAATTCTAAAGTTAGGATTAAAATTACTCCTTAAAGCTTGTATCATAATTATACTTTTTTAACTTTGAAGGTTAATAGTTTATTTAACTTAAAGCTTTAATATAATTCTTATAATTAATTTATTAAATGAAGTTTATAATTATTGCTATTGGTAGTCTTAAGTTTATCCCGATTATATATTTAATAATCATTGGGTTGGATTTGAATGTAATTCATTTGTTTGTAGATGATTGGTTAATTATTATTATTGATATTGTTCGTATATAATAGAAAAGTGTAATTAATCTAAATATTACTATAACAGTTATTATTAGGATTATTCCATTTTGCACTATGATTTGGATTACTATTCATTTGGGTAAAAATCCAATGAATGGGGGTAATCCTCCTAATCTTATCATTGAGGTTGCATATGCAATTTTTTCTGATGTTGACAGGTTCATTGAATTAACTTGGTTGATGAAAAGTATATTATACTTGTTGAATATTGAGCAGGTTCCTGTGACTATTACTCTATAAATTAAGAAGTAGAATATTCAGTTATTTTGGATTTTATTTAATGATAATAATCATCCTAGGTGATTAATTGATGAGTAGGCTATAATTTTTCGTAATGAAGTTTGATTAATACCCCCCACTGCTCCTGTGATTGTTGACATTATTACGATTATTATTAATATTTCATTTTTAGGTCTAATGTTTATTGTTATGGTCATTGGTGCTAGTTTTTGCCAGGTCATTAAAGTAATACATCTGTTTCACTTTATTTTTGATATCATTTCGGGCACCCATATGTGAAAGGGGGCAGCTCCTAATTTAATTATTAAGGCAATAAATGTGATCGTTGAGTAAACTCTATATTCTATTATTAATTGGTTCATGACAATGGAGAATATTATAATGGTGCTTCTAACTCTTTGTACTAAGAAATAGGTTATTGATGCTTCTACTGCTGCTTTTCTTCCTTTTTTTTTGATTAATGGGATGAATGCTATTATATTAATTTCTAATCCTATCCATATTCTAATTCATCTATTGGAAAATACGGTGATTAAAGTTCCTAGGATTATAACTGTAATGAATATTCTTTTTGTTTTGTAGATATAGAAAGGAGAAGAGTTATACTTCTATAAATAGGGTATGAACCTACTAGCTTGAGTTTAGCTTACCTTGCTATTTACATATATGGTGTATGTTGCACATAAAGTTTTGATCTTTATAAGTTATGGTTAAATTCCATTTATATGTAATAAGAGTATATTAATACATGATCTATTCTATCAAAATAGCCCTTTAATTCAGGCATCTTATT